TATATATTGTTACAAATTTTTAACACTATATATCAACACACCACCACTCGTTGAAAGCACGCCAATCGAGCCTTACCTGGTTTAGGGGTTTGACAGGAAAAAACAGGATTCGTAGGGCGTGGGGGGTAAGGGGGGTTTAACGCGCGCGAGGCCCGAGACGAAGGGGGGGGGCATAATATAGAATTATGAGGAAGACTCCATAGAATATGCACTAGGTAAATGCATGCATTAGTAAAGAAGTAACGTAATTAATGAACGCATGTTATGTAATTCCTTAATGTACCACCTTGATTAAACGTAGGGCTAATGCATGAAATGGGCAAAATGAAAGTGAACCTAAAAAAAAGAACCAGATGCCATTTGATGGTGCCTCTGGCTTGTGGGTTTTTGCTAGTAAATCTTTAACACCATTAGGCGATGCCTGTAAAAATCAAGTTATGGGTAATAAGGTGTTTATGGCCCTGAAATAGGAACCAGATGCAAGTAATAGTTCAAGTTGTGTTACCCCCACGATTATTGTCCCTGACCTATCAAGGACAGAGTACATTAAGTAATCATAAGTTGGTGGTCTCTTATTACATTAATCTTTTATGATGCTAATAATTGTTGATATACCAGGGGATATTTGGAATGTATCTGAGTGTTAGTTGAGCAGTTTCTTCGCGTCGAAATGAGTTCTAGTGGAGTTGCTATTAATGTAACATATTATTACTTGCTTAATTATTGAAATGTTAGAGTTTAGTGTAATGAGTTAAAGCATAATGTAAAATTATACATAATATGTACTATATCATAGTGCCAGATTATGCATATTATGTACTATACCATAGCAACGAAATGCATGTCGATACTTTTAGGTAATCAGAAAATAGTTTAGTTAAGAATCCTAGCTTTGGGAGTTAGGGGTGGGAGTTAAAATCTCTCTTTTCTGGCGCTAGAAAGGATTTTAACCTTTAGTCTCCGGATTACAAGACCGGCGCTTTGTGATTAAGCTACTAGGGCAATTGAAGTTTATAAGTTTGTTTTCTAATAGGCCTGCTAGTGGTATTAGAAATAGGAATAGTAGGAAGTATAGTGCGGAGGCAATTTGTCCGATGATGACAAAGGGGTGTTCGACTGGCATTCCTCCGATTCAGGTTAGGATGAAGACGTCTGCAATTAGTGTTCAAAAGAGGAGTTGGGTTAGTGGGCGGAATGTTATGGTTCGTTGTTTAGAGGTGTGGAGTAGGGGGACTACTATGAGAATCAGGATTGAAAATAGTAGAGCGAGGACTCCTCCTAGTTTGTTTGGGATGGATCGTAGGATGGCATATGCGAACAAGAAGTACCACTCTGGTTTAATGTGGGGTGGTGTTACTAGTGGGTTGGCAGGGGTAAAATTTTCTGGGTCTCCGAGGAGGTTTGGGGAGAATAAGGCTAGGGATGTGAGTGCTGCAAGCAGAATAATAAACCCTAAAGCATCTTTGTACGAGAAATATGGGTGAAAGGAGATTTTATCTGCGTCTGAATTTAGGCCGGTGGGGTTGTTGGAGCCTGTTTCATGTAAAAATAGAGTGTGTATTACTGTGGCTGCTACAACTGCAAATGGGAGGAGGAAGTGGAATGTAAAGAATCGAGTGAGTGTTGCATTATCTACTGAGAAGCCCCCTCAGATTCATTGTACTAGAGCATCTCCTACATAGGGCACGGCTGACAGGAGGTTTGTGATTACTGTGGCGCCTCAAAAAGACATTTGTCCTCAGGGTAGAACGTAACCAACGAAGGCGGTTATTATTACAAGTAGGAATAGGACTACTCCAATGTTTCAAGTTTCTTTGAATAGATATGAGCCGTAGTATAAGCCACGTCCCACATGTAGGTAAAGGCAGATGAAGAAGAAAGAGGCGCCATTGGCGTGTAGGTTTCGGATAATTCATCCGTAGTTTACGTCTCGGCAGATGTGGGCAACGGATGAGAAGGCGGTTGAAACATCTGATGTATAATGTATGGCCAGGAAGAGGCCTGTTAGGATTTGTACTGAGAGACATAATAGTAGAAGAGACCCAAAGTTTCATCATGCGGAGATGTTGGAGGGGGCAGGGAGGTCAATTAGTGCGTCGTTTATAATTTTGAAAAGTGGGTGAGTTTTTCGGATTACCATTAGGTTCTTGTAGTTGAATAACAACGATGGGTTTTCAAGTCATTAGTTTCGGTTAAAGTCCGGGCAAGAATTATGATGTATTTTTATGATTTACTATTATTTGGTTTGGTGGTTGGTTTGGTGGGGGTTGCTTCTAACCCTGCCCCTTACTTTGCTGCTTTGGGCTTGGCTGTGGCGGCAGGGGTTGGCTGTGGGGTTTTAATTAGTCATGGCGGGTCATTAATTGGTTTAATACTATTTTTAATTTACTTGGGTGGAATATTGGTAGTATTTGCGTATTCGGCAGCTTTAGCTGCTGAGCCTTTTCCTGAGACGTGGGGGGAGGGGTCTGTTAAGGCTTATGTTTTGGTTTATTTGGTGGGGGTTGGGGTGGCATTATGGTTTTTTTGGGGTGATTATGGTGGATGGGTTGTAGATGAGGCTAAAGAGTTTTTTGTAGTGCGGGGGGATGTTGGTGGGGTGTCTTTAATATACTCTGTGGGGGGAGGGATGTTAGTTGTATGTGCGTGAGTGTTGTTGTTGTGTCTTTTTGTAGTGTTAGAGCTGACTCGGGGTCTTAGTCGTGGGGCGCTTCGAGCAGTTTAAAGTATTAGTAATATTACTAGAGCAGTGGTGATTAAGTAGAAGGTTAGATAAGTTTTAATAATGTTGGTATTTTGGGCATCAAGTGTTGATGAAATGTTGAGGTGTAATGGGTGTAGGCTTTTTGGTGCTATTTCTATTCATTGGCGGTCTAGTTTGGTGGCGCCTTTTCCTAAGATGAGATTGAGTTTTGGTATAATGCGGTGAATAATTGGTGGGAAGAAGCCTAATATATTTGAGAAGTTGTGTGGCTGCAGGGTTGGGGTTATTTTAATTTGTTTAGAGGCTGATGTGGCTAGTGCTAAGGCAATAATTAGTCCGATACTTGTTACAAGTAGTGCGGCTAGTTTTAGGGATAGGGGCATAGTTATGATTTGTGTTTTTGATGGGATGAGGTTGGCTGTAATGATTAGGCCTGCTAAAATACTTCCTCATGCTAATCGTCCAATAGGGGCGATTACTGAGGGGTCATTTTCATTAATGGGGGAGGCGGGCAGGAATCGTGGTGTGCCCATGACTACGAAGAATACGACGCGGAGACTATATACTGCGGTGAATGAGGTGGCGATTAATGTGAGGACTAGGGCCCAGGCGTTTAAGTGGGAGGTATTTATGGCTTCAATGATGGCGTCTTTTGAAAAGAAGCCTGTTAAAAATGGTATGCCTGTTAGTGCTAAGCTGCCGATGGTTAAACAGGATGAGGTGAATGGTATTAGTTTGTGGAGTCCGCCTATTTTACGGATGTCTTGTTCGTCGTTTAGGCTGTGAATAATGGAGCCTGAGCATAGGAATAGTATTGCTTTGAAGAATGCGTGGGTGCAAATATGTAAGAAGGCTAGTTGTGGCTGATTGAGGCCAATTGTTACTATCATTAGGCCTAGTTGACTTGATGTTGAAAATGCTACAATTTTTTTGATGTCGTTTTGGGTTAAAGCACATGCGGCTGTAAATAGGGTGGTTAGGGCTCCTAAGCATAGGCAGGTTGTTAGTGCTAATTGGTTATTTTCCATGAGGGGATGAAGTCGGATAAGAAGAAAAATACCTGCGACTACTATTGTGCTTGAGTGGAGTAGTGCCGATACGGGCGTTGGTCCTTCTATTGCTGATGGAAGTCAGGGGTGTAGGCCAAATTGTGCGGATTTTCCGGTGGCGGCTAAAATGATCCCCATTAGTGGGACTGTTATGTTGAATTCTTTAGAGAGTGAGAAAATTTGTGGAATTTCTCAGGAGTTGAGGTTTATTGCGATTCAGGCGATGGCGAGGATAAGACCTACGTCTCCGACTCGGTTATAAATTACGGCTTGTAGGGCTGCTGTATTGGCGTCGGCTCGTCCGTGTCATCAGCCAATTAGAAGGAAGGACATAATTCCTACACCTTCTCATCCGATAAATAGTTGGAATAGGTTGTTGGCGGTAACTAGAATAATTATGGCTACTAAGAACAATAGTAAATATTTAAAGAATCGGTTTATTTGTGGGTCGGAGTGTATGTATCATGATGCAAATTCTAGGATGGACCATGTCACGTATAGGGCAATTGGTGTAAAAATTAGTGAATAGTGGTCGAACTTGAAGCTGATGTTAATGTCAAAGTTTATGATGTTTATTCAGTTTCAGGTGGTGATGATATTTTCTGTTCCTTGGTCTAAGAAGGTGATTAGGGGAATTATACTGATAAAGAATGCGGTACATACAGCATTTTTAGCATGCTTGGTGGCTCAGTTTTGGTGCAGGGGCTTTGGGCTTATTGTTATTATTAGTGGTAAAATTAGGGTTGTTAGGGTTAGTAGTAAGGTGGTGGTTATGATATTTACCATAGCTGCTACTTGGAGTTGCACCAAGAGTTTTTGGTTCCTAAGACCAATGGATGAACTATTATCCTTTAGAAGCTGAATGAGCCATGGAGTCTAACCATGGAGGTAAGAATTAGCAGTTCTTATTGCTTTCTGCCTCTTTCGGTGGATAAGAGGGGTTTAACCTCTATTTTTAGAACCACAATCTAATGTCTTAGTTAAACTATATCTACAATACCATCAGCCTCATATAATTTCTGGTTTGGCAATGAGGAGGATGATTGGGAGGATGTGTAGCGTTATTAACAGGTGCTCTCGTGTGTGGAATGGTTGGAGGTTAATAATATGGGTTGGGGTTGGGCCTCGTTGTGTTATAAGAAATAAATATAGGGAATAGGCTGCAGTGATTAGGGTTCCGCCTCCTGTTAGGATTAAAGTTCATGGGGATCAGTTAAATATAGCTGTAATAATTACTAGTTCTCCTATGAGGTTAGGGAGGGGTGGTAATGCTAGATTTGCAAGGTTTGAAATGAACCACCAGGTGGCTGTTAGTGGGAAGATAATTTGTATGCCGCGAGCTAGTATTATTGTTCGGCTGTGTGTTCGTTCATAGGTTGTATTTGCTAAACAAAATAATGCGGAAGAAACCAGACCATGGGCAATTATTAATACGAGGGCTCCGGTGAAGCCTCATGGGGTTTGGATAAGGATTCCTCCTGCTACCAAGCCTATGTGGCTGACGGACGAGTAGGCAATTAGTGATTTTAAGTCTGTTTGTCGTAAACAAATTGAGCCGGTCATAATCACCCCTCATAGGGCTAGCACAATAATTGGGTATGCTATGTTTTTGGAGACAGGGTCGAGAATAATTATTATTCGTATTATACCATAGCCTCCTAGTTTAAGCAGGATGGCTGCTAGAACTATGGACCCAGCAACTGGTGCTTCTACATGGGCTTTTGGTAGTCAAAGGTGTACTCCATACAGGGGTATTTTTACTAGGAAGGCAATAAGACAGGCTGCCCAGAGGATTTTGTCACTTCACGAATCTGGGGATAAGGGGGAGGAGTGTTGGATAATAAGTATTGAAAGTGAGCCCATGTTTTGGTGAAGTAGGAGGAGGGCTACTAGTAGTGGAAGGGATCCTGTCAGGGTATAAAATAAAAAGTATGTTCCTGCGCTTAGGCGTTCGGTTTGGTTGCCTCATCGTGTGATGATAATTAATGTGGGAATAAGAGTTGCTTCAAATATTACGTAAAATATAATAATTTCTGTTGCTCCGAATGCTATAATTAGGAATGTTTGTAGTGACGCTAGGAGGGTAATATAGGTTCGTTGGCGATTGATGGGTTCTGTCTTAATGTGGTTTTGGCTAGCAATAATTATTAGGGGTAACAATCAGCAGGTTAAAACTAGCAATGGGGTTGAGAGGGGGTCTGTTGCCATATATGTATTTGAAGTCATTCAGCCTGTCTCTATTGGTAATTTAATTCAGCTAAGGCTTATTATGGCAATAATTAAACTTTGAAGTGTTGTTACTGTTCATAGTCATTTTTGGGGCGAAAGTCAGATTGTGGGAAATAGCATGATTGTTGGAATTAGAATTTTTAGCATTGTAGGAGATTTAGGGCCTGTAGACGGTCTGTTCCGTGGGTACGGGCGGTAGCAACTAGTAGTGCTAGTCCTGCACTGGCTTCGCAAGCCGAGAAAGCTAGGAGAAGAATTGGTGCGGGGGAGAAGGCGGTTATTTCTAGTTGTAGCGCCCATAGGGCCAGGGAGATGAATAGTGATAGTATTATACCCTCTAAGCATAGTAAGGCGGATAAAAGGTGGGTGCGATGGAAGGCTAATCCTAACAGCCCCAGGGTAAATGCTGATGTAAAGCTGAAGTATGTTGATACCATAAGGGTATTACAGATTTTAACTGTAATTTTCTGAGCCGAAATCAGAGGTCTTTATTGGACTAATACCCTATTCAGCTCATTCTAGGCCTCCTTGAACTCATTCGTAAACTAGGCCCAAGGTGAGTAAGATTAGTACAGTTGCGGCTCATATTAGTGTGGTGGTTGGGTCTAATAGTTGATTACCTCATGGTAGTGGAAGGAGGAGGGCAATTTCTAAGTCAAATAATAGAAATAGGATAGCAATTAGAAAAAATCGAATGGAAAATGGTAGTCGTGCTGATCCTAGTGGGTCAAAGCCGCATTCGTAGGGAGAAAGTTTTTCTGCATCTGGGTTTATTTGGGGCAGTCAGAATGATACTAATGCTAAGACAACAGATAGAGCGGTGGCGATAATTATAATTATAATAACTAAGTTCATTATCTTTCCTTGGGGTTTAACCAAGACTGGGTGATTGGAAGTCACATGTACTAACTTTAATACTAGAAAGATATGAGCCTCATCAGTAAATGGAGACATACAGGAATAATCATACAACGTCTACGAAGTGTCAGTATCAGGCGGCTGCTTCAAACCCGAAATGGTGTTCGGATGTAAAATGGTATTGGATTTGTCGGAGGAGGCAGACTGCAAGGAAGGTTGAACCAATAATAACGTGTAGCCCGTGGAAGCCTGTTGCTACGAAGAAGGTAGAGCCATATACGCCGTCAGCAATGGTAAATGGGGCTTCGTAGTATTCTATGGCTTGGAGGGCAGTGAAGTATAGGCCTAATAGTACTGTTAGGGTTAACGACTGGATTGCTTGTTTTCGTTCTCCTTCTATTAAGCTGTGGTGAGACCATGTTACTGTAACGCCGGAGGCGAGGAGGACAGCTGTATTTAAGAGTGGGACTTCGAATGGGTCTAGTGTAGTAATACCTGTTGGTGGTCAGCATCCGCCGAGTTCTGGGGTTGGGGCAAGGCTAGAGTGGTAGAAGGCTCAGAAAAACCCTAGGAAAAATAATACTTCGGAGGTAATAAAGAGGATTATCCCGTATCGCAGGCCTTTTTGCACCGGCGGTGTGTGGTGCCCTTGGAAGGTGCCTTCTCGTACGATGTCGCGTCATCATTGATATATGGTGAGGAGTAGAAGTGTTAGTCCTAGTGTTAAGAGAATTGTTGAGTGGAAGTGAAATCAGATTGCTAGGCCTGATGTTATTAGGAGAGCAGCTACTGCCCCTGTTAAGGGCCATGGGCTTGGGTCAACCATGTGATATGCATGTGCTTGGTGGGCCATTAAACGTTTTCTTGTAAATATAGGCTTAATAGAAGTACAAAGACATAGGCTTGGATGAAGGCAACTGCTACTTCTAATAGAGTTAGTAAAACAAGCAGGATGGCGGTAAGTGCAGCTACTGTTGTTATGGATGAGGCAAGGCTGATTGTTGCTATTGAAATTAGTTGAATTAATAGATGGCCTGCTGTGAGGTTAGCTGTAAGTCGCACCCCTAATGCAAGGGGTCGAATAAATAGGCTGATTGTTTCGATTATAATGAGAATTGGAATAAGGGGTGTGGGGGTTCCTTCTGGCAGAAGGTGGCCGAATGCTGCGGTGGGTTGGTTTCGTAGTCCAATAATAACGGTAGCTAGTCAAAGTGGTACTGCTAATCCTATATTTAATGATAGTTGGGTTGTTGGTGTAAATGTATATGGCAACAATCCGAGCATATTTAGTGTGAGGATAAAGAGTATTAAAGAAGCCAAGATTATAGCTCATTTATGTCCCCCTTGATTGATCGGGGTTAGCAATTGCCGTGTGAAAGTTTTAATAAATCAGCCTTGCAGTGAGATTAAGCGATTATTTAAATAACGGGTGGTGGGGGCAGGGATTAGGATTCACGGAAGGGTTAGTGCAATAGCAATAAGAGGAATACCAAGGTGTGTGGGGCTTATAAACTGGTCAAAGAGATTTAATGCCATGGTCAGTTTCAGGTGTGTAGTGTGGGTTTTTTAGCATTTAGCGTTGTGGTTTCATTAGTGAAGGAGTGTTTTAATACTTTGTTTGGGATTACTGTTAGGAAAACTAGTCAAGAGAATAGGAGAATTGCAAGTCATGGACTGGGGTTTAATTGGGGCATATCATTAGAGGTGGTTGGGGGCCACCTATCTTTAGCTTAAAAGGCTAACGCTAATCCCTATTCAGCTTTCTAATGAGGCGTCTTCAAGTATTGTGGAGGATCAGTTTTCGAAGTGTTCTAATGGGACGGCTTCTACTACAATAGGTATAAAGCTGTGATTGGCGCCGCAGATTTCGGAACACTGCCCATAGAATACTCCTGGGCGGGAGGTAATAAAGGATGTTTGGTTTAATCGTCCGGGCACGGCATCTATTTTAATGCCAAGTGATGGAACGGCCCAGGAGTGCAGAACGTCTTCGGCTGAAACTAAAACTCGGACCGGAGACTCTATTGGAATTACTATTCGGTGGTCTGTTTCTAGGAGGCGAAATTGGCCGGGAGCCAAGTCTTGGGTTGGGATCATATATGAGTCAAATGCAAGGTTTTCGTAATCTGTGTACTCATAGCTTCAATATCACTGATGTCCTACGGCTTTGACGGTTAGGTGGGGGTCATTTACTTCGTCTATTAGGTATAGAATTCGTAATGAGGGAAGGGCAATTGTAATGAGGATAATTGCTGGGAGGATTGTTCAGATGATTTCAATTTCTTGAGAATCCAAAATATATTTGTTTGTAAGTTTTGTTGTTACTATTAAAACAATAATGTATAAGACTAAGGTGCTAATTAAGAAAACAATTATTAAAGCGTGGTCATGGAAGTGTAGAAGTTCTTCTATTACAGGGGAGGCCGCGTCTTGGAATCCTAGTTGTGAGGGATGTGCCATTAAGCTGTAGCGCTTAAAATGCGCAGGGGTCTAACCTACAATTTTGCCTTGACAAGGCAGGGTAATGTTTTTACTAGCATTTTATTAAAGAAAGTGGCAGAGTGGTTATGCGACTGGCTTGAAACTAGTTTATGGGGGTTCGACTCCTTCCTTTCTCGTTAATGTGTTCGTACTTGTACGAAGGCTGGTTCCTCAAATGTGTGGTATGGGGGAGGACATCCGTGCAGCCATTCTGCATTTGTTGATGTTAGTTCTACTGAGAGAACTTCTCGTTTAGCAGTAAATGCCTCTCATAAGATGAAAAGGAATATTACGACTGCTACTAGGGAGATTAGTGATCCGATTGATGAAATAATATTTCATAAGGAGTAAGCATCTGGGTAATCTGAGTATCGACGTGGTATTCCGGCTAGGCCTAGGAAATGTTGTGGGAAGAAGGTGAGGTTGACCCCCACAAATATTGTGCCAAAGTGAATTTTCGTTCAAGTTTCATGTATTGTGTAGCCGGTGAAAAGAGGGAATCAGTGGACAAAGCCTCCTATGATGGCAAAGACGGCTCCTATTGATAGTACATAATGGAAGTGGGCTACTACATAATAGGTGTCGTGTAAGACAATGTCAAGGGAAGAGTTGGCTAGTACGATCCCGGTTAAGCCTCCAACGGTGAAAAGGAAAATGAAACCTAGGGCTCAGAGTATTGGGGTTTCTCATTTAATTGTTCCTCCGTGTAATGTTGCTAGTCAGCTAAAGACTTTTACTCCGGTGGGAATAGCGATGATTATTGTAGCTGATGTAAAGTATGCTCGGGTGTCCACGTCTATACCCACTGTAAACATGTGGTGGGCTCATACGATAAAACCTAGAAGTCCAATGGCCATTATGGCCCAAACCATGCCTATGTAGCCGAATGGCTCTTTTTTGCCTGAATAGTATGCTACGATGTGTGACACTATTCCAAAGCCGGGTAAAATTAGAATGTATACCTCTGGGTGGCCAAAGAATCAGAATAGGTGTTGGTAAAGAATAGGGTCTCCTCCCCCTGCAGGGTCGAAAAATGTTGTATTTAGATTTCGGTCTGTTAGTAGCATTGTAATTCCGGCAGCCAGTACTGGCAGGGATAATAGTAGAAGCACGGCGGTGATCAATACTGCTCAAATGAATAAGGGTGTTTGATATTGTGAGATAGCGGGGGGCTTCATGTTAATAATAGTTGTAATAAAGTTAATAGCCCCAAGGATTGATGAGACCCCCGCTAGATGGAGTGAAAAGATTGTTAAATCTACGGAAGCCCCTGCGTGTGCTAGGTTTCCAGCTAGCGGTGGATAAACAGTTCATCCGGTTCCGGCCCCAGCTTCTACCCCTGATGATGCAAGAAGTAGCAGGAAGGAAGGGGGAAGTAATCAAAAGCTTATATTATTTATTCGTGGAAATGCTATGTCAGGTGCGCCAATTATTAGTGGGATTAATCAGTTTCCAAATCCACCAATCATAATTGGTATTACTATAAAGAAAATTATTACGAAGGCGTGGGCGGTGACGATGACATTGTAAATTTGATCATCGCCAAGAAAGGCCCCGGGCTGAGCTAATTCGGCCCGGATTAACAGGCTTAAGGCTGTGCCTACCATTCCGGCTCAGGCACCAAACACAAGGTAGAGGGTACCAATATCTTTATGGTTAGTTGAGAAAAATCAGCGTGTGATTGTCACAGGTAGAATGGCCGAGCGCCAGGCGGTGGATTGTAGCTCCATGAACAAAGGTTCAAATCCTTTTTCTATCATAGCCCCGTGGTGTTTAAACATTCCGGATTGCAAACCCGGAGAAGTAGGCTTGTTCCCTGCCGGGGCTTTCCCCGCCTTGGCGGCGTAGATAGGCGGGGAAAGTAGATGAATGCCCGCTGGTTTGGGCGTCTAGCTGTTAACTAGGAGTTTGTAGGATCGAGGCCTTCTCATCTAGTAAGGCTTTAGCTTAATTAAAGTGTCTGAGTTGCATTTAGAAGATGTGGGATAAAGTCCTGCAAGTCTTACAGAGGCTAGGAGATTTTCACTCCTACTTAAAGCTTTGAAGGCTTTTGGTCTAATATTATCCTAAGTCTCTAGTTAATAAGTGCTTGGATTATTGGGACGAGCGGCAGAAGTAGTAGTGTTAGGGATATCGAGGTGGCTAGGAGGGTTGTGTTTTGTGTGTTTTGGGCACGTCATGGGGCTGGGGCATTATTTGTGTTGGGGGAGATGGTTAGGGTTATGGCGTAACATAATCGTAGGTAAAAGTAGAGACTTAAAAGTGCGCTGAGGGCTATAATGGTTGCGGGGATTGGGAGGTTTTGTGTGGTTAGCTCTTGTAAAATTAATCATTTTGGCATAAATCCAGATAATGGTGGAAGGCCTCCTAGGGATAGGAGCGCAAGGGCTGCGGTTGTTGTAATGATTGGGGCTTTAGATCAACTTGTTGATAGTGTATTAATTTTTGTGGCGGTTGCAAATTTAAATGTTATAAATGTTGCGGTTGTTATAATGATATATATGATTAGGGCCATGATTGTTAATTGCGGCTTAAGTTGTGCAATAATAACTATTCAGCCGAGGTGGGCGATGGATGAGTAGGCTAGGATTTTTCGTAATTGTGTTTGGTTTAAGCCTCCTCAGCCCCCAACAATAACTGATATAATACCTAATGCGGTGATTAGCTGTGGGTCGGTTGTTGGTGCTGTTTGGATGATTAGTGCGAATGGGGCTAGTTTTTGTCATGTAGCTATAATTAGTCCTGTTGTCAGGTCTAGTCCTTGTATAACAGGAGGTATTCAGAAGTGTACTGGTGCTAGACCTACTTTTAATGCGAGGGCTATTATTGCGAGAGTTGTTGCTGTTGGGTTTGTTAGGTGATTAATGTCTCATTCTCCTGTAGATCATGCATTAATTGTGCTAGCAAATAAGATTGTGGCAGCTGCGGTGGCTTGGGCTAAAAAATATTTAGTGGTGGCCTCTACTGCTCGGGGGTGGTGATGTTGGGCTATTAGTGGTATGATTGCTAGTGTATTAATTTCTAGGCCCATTCAGGCTAGGAGTCAGTGGGAGCTTATGAAGGTAATGGTTGTACCCAGGCCTAGGCTTGATAATAGAATTATGGTGATGTAGGGGTTCATTGGTAAGAGAAGGATTTTAACCTACGTTTTTGGGGTATGGGCCCAAAAGCTTAATTAGCTTATCTTACTAGAAAGTGGTGTAATGGAAGCACTTGGGGTTTTGATCTCCAGGATATGGGTTCGAGTCCCTTCTTTCTAAGGAGTCGGGAGGATTTTAGCCTCCGTTAGTCACTCTATCAAAGTGGTCCTTTGGCATTCGGGCACGACTCCATTATAGTTGAGGTGGCAGCCCTGCTAGTGCAATGGGTAGGGCCATGTGTCATAGAATAAGGGCTAGTGTCATAGGTAAGAAGTTTTTTCATACTAGGTGTATTAATTGGTCGTAGCGAAATCGTGGATAAGATGCTCGGACTCATAAAAAGGCCAGTGAAAGCATAGCGGCTTTGAATATAATGTTAGTTGAGGTTAGTTCTGGGGCGGTTGGGATGTATGTTGCGCCTAGGAAGAGAATTGTTGATAGTGTATTTATTAAAATAATGTTGGCGTATTCGGCTAGGAAAAATAGTGCGAAGGGTCCTCCAGCATATTCAACATTGAAGCCCGATACTAGTTCTGATTCTCCTTCTGTCAGGTCAAATGGTGCTCGGTTGGTTTCAGCGAGGGTGGAGATATACCATATGGCAGCAAGGGGTCATGCTGGAATTAGTAGTCAGATCGTTTCTTGGGTTGTGTTGAATATTTGTAGTGTAAAGCCTCCTGTAAAGATAATGGTGGAGAGGAGAATTAGTCCTAGGCTAACTTCATATGAAATGGTTTGGGCAACTGCTCGGAGGGCCCCGATTAGAGCATATTTTGAGTTTGATGCTCACCCTGAGCCTAAAATGGAGTATACTGCTAGGCTGGATAAAGCGAGAATAAATAGTATACCTAGGTTTAAATCAACTACTGGGTGGGGGAGTGGTATGGGTGCTCATAGTATGAGGGCCAGGGTCAGGGCGAGTATTGGTGTTGTTAAGAATAAGATTGGAGAGGATGTTGATGGTCGGATTGGTTCTTTAATAAATAATTTGACTCCGTCTGCAATAGGTTGAAGGAGCCCGTAGGGGCCTACTACGTTTGGGCCTTTTCGTAGCTGTATGTATCCTAGGATTTTTCGTTCAATTAGGGTGAGGAAGGCAACGGCTAATAGTACGGGGACGATGTAGGCTAGCGGATTAATTAAGTAGATGGTGATAGCGGCAATCATAATTAAGAGGAGGATTTGAACCTCCGGGTGAAAGGGCTTAGGCCTTTTGCAGTTACCGGGCTCTGCCATCTTAATAATCTAGTCTTGATTTGGTGGTTATGCCCTCCCTTATTGAATTTAGTTGGTATCATTTAGTGGGGGTGAGGCGTGTTGTGAATATGGGCCTCTTTTTTCCGGTCCTTTCGTACTAGGAAAAATAGCATTACAGATAGAAACTGACCTGGATTACTCCGGTCTGAACTCAGATCACGTAGGACTTTAATCGTTGAACAAACGAACCCTTAATAGCGGCTGCACCATTAGGATGTCCTGATCCAACATCGAGGTCGTAAACCCTCTTGTCGATATGGACTCTGGAAGAGGATTGCGCTGTTATCCCTAGGGTAACTAGGTTCGTTGGTCGGCTTTAATAGGCCGGATCAATTATGGTCAGATGTTCTGCGACTTAGAGGTGTCTCTCTTAGTTTTAGGGTAAATACCCAGTCCGCATGGGAGCTTGTTTTTCTCCCGTGGTCGCCCCAACCGAAGATATTACACTATTATTATTTGGTTTAGTCTTAAGTTTTGTAGCTCTTAACATAATTAGTTTTTATCTTAAGCTCCAAAGGGTCTTCTCGTCTTGTATAATTATACCCGCTTCTGCACGGGTAGATCAATTTCATTGACTTAAAGAGGGAGACAGTTAAGCCCTCGTTCCACCATTCATACGGGTCCTCATTTAAAGGACAAGTGATTGCGCTACCTTCGCACGGTCAGAATACCGCGGCCGTTTAATTTATCACTGGGCAGGCAAGACCTCCTATACGTTGTGGTTGCAGGAGGCGATGTTTTTGGTAAACAGGCGAGGCTTGTGTTTGCCGAGTTCCTTCCTCTTTTTTTAGTCTTTCCTTTATTGTCCTCCTGTGTGGGGTTAACGATTAATGTTATTTTGTGGTTTTTTCTTGATTTTTGATTTGGTCACATTTCCCTCTTTGGTTGGGCTCGGTAATTGCTAGTGGGGGGTCCAGTCTAGCATACACGTGGACAAGGAGAAGGGGGTGCCTTCTTATTACTCATTTTAGCAGTATCTCTTCCATGTAAGCATGGAGAGGCCTAGTAGTGCTTGGGGGTTTTGGATGGGTTATTAGGATAATAGATTTTGGTTCGCTCGAGCTTTAACGCTTTCTGTTCAGGTGGCTGCTCTTAGGCCCACTGAGGCGACATATCTTGTTTAATATAATCTTTAACCGCCCGATAAGGTTGTGTCCTTTTTCAAAAGAGCTGTACCTCTTTTGACTAACTCTCGCATTTTTCTTTAAATCTTGGTTGTTTATTGGCGGGTGAGATAAGGAGTGCGAGGCTAAACTTTTATTTATTTCCTAGGCAACCAGCTATAACTAAGTTCGGTAGGTCTGTCACCCCTACCCGGAGGTCTTCCCACTCTTTTGCCACAGAGACGGGTTGGCCCTAATTAATAGGCTGCCTCGGGGTAGCTCACTTAGTTTCGGGGTCTTGAACTAAAGTACGCTTTGCTCAGGGGGGCTGGCTAAATCATGATGCAAAAGGTACGAGGATTAATCTCTGCTTTGTTGTGCTTTAATGCTTTATTTCATTTCTCTTTCATCTTTCCCTTGCGGTACTTTTATTATAGCTTAGGGTAAGCCTTTTCTGTCTCACATACTGGGGCGGCAGAATGTTTTAGTTAGGTGGTTGTGGTTGTGTTAATTTTTTAACTGTTGTTGTGATTAATTTTGTAGTTAAGCTAGATTTTTAGCTCAGGGCGATCCAACTTGCATGGATGTCTTCTCGGTGTAAGGGAGATGCTTGGCTGTCTCAGCCACGTCCTGATTATTCCAAGTACACCTTCCGGTATACTTACCATGTTACGACTTGCCTCCCCTTGTTTTGTGTTGTGCTATTATGAAATTGTGTTATTGTGTGTGGGGGAGGGTGACGGGCGGTGTGTGCGCGTCTCAGAGCCTGATTCAAAAGAACTCTCTGTTTACTTTTTACTGCTAAATCCACCTTTAGGCACTCGTTTCAGGGTGCTATTCGTAGTAGTCTATTATTAGAAAATGTAGCCCATTTCTTCCCACTTCGTACGCTACACCTCGACCTGACGTTTTTGGGTTTGCCAATTTTGCTTACTGTTATAGGCTTTCACAAGGTAAGCTGACGACGGCGGTATATAGGCGGATAAGACAAGAAGTGGTGAGGTTTAACGAGGATTATCGGTTCTAGAACAGGCTCCTCTAGGTGGGTCTGAGACACCGCCAAGTCCTTTGGGTTTTAAGCTGTGCTCGTAGTACCCGGGCGGATGTGTGTGTAATGATACATCTGGGTTTAAGGCTAAGCATAGTGGGGTATCTAATCCCAGTTTGTTTCTTAGCTTTCGTGGGGTCAGGTTTAAAATTGTCTAAAACTACTTTCGTATTTGGGCTTCGTATCTTCGCGGTGCGTATGACAGCTTAGAAGACCTTTGGTTTTATTTTATTAGTTCCTTAACCACCCTTTACGCCGTGGACATCAACTAGGGTCTTTCGTATAACCGCGGTGGCTGGCACGAATTTTACCGGCCCTGTTAACCATAACTAAGTCAAGCTTTCACTTATGGCTTAATGTTTATTACTGCTGATTTCCCTTGGGGGTGTGGCATAGCAAGGCGTCTTGGGCGGAAGGGTGTGCCTGATGCCCGCTCCTCACCCCCGAGAGGGGGGTTGAGGGCATTCTCACAGGGGTGCGGATGCTTGCATGTATAAATTGGGTTAAAGTTGATGGTAAAGTCAGGACCAAGCCTTTGTGCCTGTGGAACTTTCTAGGGTTCATCCTAACATCTTCAGTGTTATGCTTTGTCTTAAGCTACACCAGC